TATTTCTCCTTCTATTTTTTCAGAAATGGTTTCTGCTTCTTTTTTTTCGGAGGAAGCAGAGAAATTGTACGAAATCGATGAAAGAGAGGAGAAAGATATCTTTCGATTGGAAAAACCTTTTTTAAGGATGATTTTCGATTATAAACGATTCCATCGTCCTTTGCGATATATAAAAAATGATCGATTTGAAAATGCTGTAAGAAATGAAATGTCACAATTCTTTTTTCATACATCTCAAAGTGATGGAAAAGAAAGAATCTCTTTTACGTATCCATCTAGTTTATCAACTTTTCTTGAAATGATGCAAAGAAGGACATCTCTCTTCACAACAGAAAAACTCTCCTATGATGAATTGGATAATCATTGGAGTTCGATTAATGAACAAAAAAGAAAGAACCTAAGTAATCAATTTCTAAATAGGGCCGAAGCTCTAGATAAGGAATTTTTTGCTTTGGATGTACTCGAAAAAAAGATTAGATTATGTAATGATGAGACTAAAAAAAACTTACCTAAAATATATGATCCTTTGTTGAACGGACCCTATCGCGGACGAATCAAAAAAAGTTTTTTATTCTCAATCAAGAATAAAACTTACACAAAAGACTACATTTTGATAAATAAGATTCACGCCATCCTTCTTAATGATTATCCAGACTTTGAACAGAAAATAGATAGATTTGATAAAGAATCATTATTAAATGAAATTCGTTTTTTTTTTAACTTGATCAGTCAATTTTCTGGAAAATCAGTATCCAATTTCAATTTTAAAGGACTTTATTTATTTCGAGAACATGAAAAGATGGATTCCGAAGCTAAAAAAAAAAAAATGAGATTTTTACTCGACGCAGTTCTAACTGATGCGAACGATAAAACAATTATAGATATAAGTAGAAAAAAACCTATTGGAATAATAGAAAACAGTAAAAAAGTTCCTCGATGGTCATACAATTTCATTGACGAAGCAGAATACATGGAAAGCAATGGTAAAAGAGAAGATTTTGAGATTTGTTCAAGAAGAACCAGACCACCTGTAGTAATTTATACTGATAACTCAGAGGATGCCGATGCTTATACGGATCCCAAGAATACTGAGAATTCTGATGCAAAAGAAGAATTTGCTTTAATAGATTATTTACAACAACCGGATTTTACCCGAGACATAATCAAAGGAACTGGACGCGGTCAAAGACGTAAAACTGTTATTTGGAAAATCCTTCAAGCAAGTCCACATCCACATTCTCCTCTTTTTTTTGACAAAACGGACAAATCCCCTTTTTTTGAGATTTTTGAGTCAATGAAAATCTTTTTTCTAAATTGGATGTGGAAAAATAAAAATACAGAATTGAAAATTTTGGATTATACAGAGCAAAAGAAAAAGAAAAAAGAGATTAAGAAAAAAGGGGAAGCAGAGCGTATGGAAATAGCGGAAGCCTGGGAAAACGATCAAAATGGTCAAATAATAAGAGGTCTTTTATTAGTAGCCCACTGGATTATTAGAAAATATATTCGATTACCCTTATTGATAATAACTAAAAATATCGTTCGTATACTATTATTTCAATCTCCCGAATGGTCAAAGGATTTCAAGGATTGGAATAGAGAAATGTATATTAAGTGCACCTATAATGGCGTTCCATTATCCGAAACAGAATTTCCGAAAGACTGGCTAACTGAGGGTATTCAAATAAAGGTCCTTTTTCCTTTTCGTCTGAAACCTTGGCACAGATACAGATCTAAGCTACGATCCCCTCAAAAGGAAAAGGATCCAATGAAAAAAAAAGTGAAAAAAATGGATTTCTTCTTTTTTACAGTTTTCGGAATGGAAGTAGAATCTCCCTTTTCTTCTTCTCCCCGAAACCGACGTTCGTTTTTTGATCCCATTTTTAAAGAACTTAAAAAAAAAATAAGAATTTGGAAAAAGAATTTTTTTCTATTAAACGAAAGAACAAAATTCTTTCTAAATATCACAAAAGAAAAAGCACAATGGATCATCCAAAGTATTCAATTTCTAAAAGAAAAAAGAAAAAAACTATCATTATCAGAATTGATAAAAATAAAAATATATGAATTGAATGAAATTCAAAAAGATTCAACAAAAAGTAAGAGTAATCCAATGATTTACGAATCCACCATTCCAATTCAATCTATTAATTGGACAGACTGTTCATTGACAGAAAAAAAAATAAAAGATCTGAATGATAGAACAAAGAAAATCATAAAACAAATAGAAGAATTTAAAAAAGACAATAAAAAAGGTTCAGAGGGAGATATTTGTTCTAAGAAAACAACTTATGATGATAAAAGATTAGAATTACAAAAAAATATTTGGCAGATATTACAAAAAAGAAATGTTCGATTATTCCGCAAATCACATTATTTTTTTAAATTTTTCATAGAAAGGGTATATATAGATATCTTTCTATGTATCATTAATATTCCTAAAATCAATGTACAACTTTTTCTTGAATCAACAAAAAAAATTCTTAATAAATACATTTACAATAATGAAGCGAATGAAGAAAGAAAAAGAAGTGATAAAAAAGATCAAAGTCTAATTCACTTTATTTCTACTATAAAAAAATCAACTTGTAATATTAGGAATACGAATTCACAGAATTTTTGTGACGTATCCTCTTTGTCACAAGCATATGTATTTTTTAAGTTATCACAAACCCAAGTTATTAACTTAGATAAGTATAAATTAAGATCCCTTTTTGAATATCATGGAACACCTCTTTTTCTTAAGAATGAAATAAAGGATTATTTTTTTGGAGTACAAGGAATATCTCATTCCAAATTAAAACATAAGAGCGCTCCCAATTCTGTAATGAATCAATGGACAAATTGGTTAAAAGGTCATTATCAATACGATTTATCTCAGAATGGATGGTCTAGATTAGTATCCCAAAAATGGCGAAATAAAATGAATGAACGCCATGTGGCTCAAAATAAAGATTTAACCAAAGATCATTCATATGAAAAAAACGGATTAATTCTTTACAAAAAACAAGAAATAGACTCATTAACAAATCAAAAAAAAAAAATGAAAAAACAATATGGGTATGATCTTTTATCATATAAATCTATTAATTATGCAGATAAGAAGGACTCATATATTTATGGATATAGATCGTCATTCCAAGCAAATAATAACCGAGCGATTTCTTATAATTGCAACACGCGTAAAAAAAAAAAATGGTATATGACGGATGATATTCCTATCAAGAATTATATAGTAGAAGATTCTATTCTAGATATGGAAAAAAATCTGGATAGAAAGTGTTTTGATTGGAGAATTCTGAATTTTTGTCTTAGAAATCAAATGCATTTTGGGGGTTCGATCGATACCGATTATTATTTTACGCTTCATCAAGAAATCAACCCATCCAATAAAAAAAAAAACCTTTTTGATTGGATGGGAATGAATGTAGAAATACTAAATCATTCTATAGCGAATCGGGAATCTTTTTTCTTCTCTAAAAATTGGATATTTTATAATGCATATACGAGTAACCCATGGATCATCCCAATCAAATTCCTTTTTTTTAATTTTAATGTAAATAAAAATGTTAGTGAAAAGAAAAAGATCACGGAAAAGAATAAAACAGAATATGCAAGTCGACTAAATCTTGAAGCATCCCTTTCAAAGAAAGAAAAAGATGTTAAAGAAGATTATGCAGGATCCGACATAAAAAAGGGTGTAAAAAAAGATGGATACACGAACAACAACGAAGCAGAACTTAATTGCTTCCTAAGAGGGTATTTGCCTTATCAATTGAACTGGCATGGTTGCGTAAATGAAACAATAATGAATAATATCCAAGTATATTGTCTCCTGCTTAGAATGAAAAATCTAAAAGAAATTGCTATAGCCTCTATTCAAAGCGGAGAACTAAGTCTAGATATTATGAAAATTCAGAATCAGAAGGTTTTCACTCTTACAGAATTGAATAAAAATACGGAATTGATAAAAAATGGAATATTGAGTATCGAACCAATTCGTCTGTCTAGAAGAAACCATGAACATAATATGTATCAAATCATAGGCCTTTCGTTTATTCATAAGAGAAAGCACCAAATTATTAAGAAATCCATTACAAATCAAAAGCTGACTGAAAATAAAGAAAAAAAGAATTATGATTTGCTTGTTCCTGAAAATATTTTATCCGCTAGACGTCGTAGAGAATTGAGAATTCTAATTTGTTTCAATCCTAAGAATAGAAATAGTGTGCATAGAAATAAGGCATTTTACAATGAGAATAAAGTGAATAATTGCTGTCAAGTTTTGGCTACAAGTAAAGATCTTGATAGAGATAAAAAAAAACTAATTAATTTAAAGTTATTTCTTTGGCCAAATTATCGATTAGAAGATTTAGCTTGTATGAATCGCTATTGGTTTGATACCAATAATGGCAGCCGTTTCAGTATGGTAAGGATACATATGTATCCATGGTAAGGATATGGTAAGGATACATATGTATCCATGGTAAGGATACATATGTATCCATGGTAAGGATATGGTAAGGATACATATGTATCCATGGTAAGGATACATATGTATCCATGGTAAGGATATGGTAAGGATACATATGTATCCATGGTAAGGATACATATGTATCCCCGATTGAAAATTAGTTAATCTACATTTTTCTTTTTTTTCTATTTCTCGTAACATATCTGATATGTGAAAACAAATAGATGCACATACGCATTGTCTTACCCTCTATTCTGAGGCACGATACTAATTCAATGATATATCCTACCCATTAGATCTATAACTGAATCTTCTTATTTGAAGTCTACAATTTTGCTTTTGTGAATGCATAAATATAGTATTTTTTGTATACCTATTTGAATTGGGTTGATTAATCAAAATTTATTTGAAAAATCAGGAACTCTTAAGAAAATTAAGATTATTGTATATACCAAATTGAAAATGAGTGTCATTATTATTACTGATCAATAAAAATATCTAGACTCTATAAAATAAAAAAAGGGGGGAAAGACAAGCTTTCATTTTTTTATGGTAAAAAAATCATTTATATCCGTTATTTCACAAGAAAAAAAAGAAGAAAACCCGGGATCGATTGAATTTCAAGTATTCAATTTCACCAATAAGATACGAAGACTTACTTCACATTTGAAATTGCACAGAAAAGACTATTTATCTCAAAGGGGTTTACGTAAAATTCTGGGAAAACGGAAACGACTCCTGTCTTATTTGTCAAAGAAAAATGGAATACGTTATAAAAAATTAATTAATCAGTTGGATATTCGGGAGCCACAAACTAATTAATTTGAAGAGTCGTTTTGAATTATTCGATTTATTAGATCTTGAATCTTGATGAACTCATTTTTGTTTTAAGCAATTCATGGAAGAATGAATCGAGGAAAAACCTATGAATGCCCCAGCTACAAGAAAAGACCTCATGATAGTCAATATGGGTCCTCACCACCCATCAATGCATGGTGTTCTTCGACTTATTGTTACTCTAGATGGTGAGGATGTTATTGATTGTGAACCAATATTGGGTTATTTACATAGAGGGATGGAAAAAATTGCAGAAAACCGAACAATTGTACAATATCTGCCTTATGTAACACGTTGGGATTATTTAGCTACTATGTTCACAGAAGCAATAACCGTAAATGGACCGGAACAGTTAGGAAATATTCAAGTACCTAAAAGAGCCAGCTATATTCGAATAATTATGTTGGAGTTGAGTCGTATAGCTTCTCACCTACTATGGCTGGGACCTTTTATGGCAGATATTGGTGCACAAACCCCTTTCTTCTATATTTTCAGAGAAAGAGAATTAATATATGATCTATTCGAAGCTGCCACAGGTATGAGAATGATGCATAATTTTTTTCGTATCGGAGGGGTAGCGGCTGATCTACCTCATGGCTGGATAGATAAATGTTTGGATTTCTGCGATTATTTTTTAACAAGGGTTGTTGAATATCAAAAACTTATTACGCGAAATCCTATTTTTTTAGAACGGGTTGAGGGAGTAGGCATTGTTGGTGGAGAGGAAGTAATAAATTGGGGTTTATCAGGACCAATGCTTCGGGCTTCCGGAATACAATGGGATCTACGTAAAGTTGATCATTATGAATGTTACGAGGAATTTGATTGGGAAGTTCAATGGCAAAAAGAAGGAGATTCATTAGCTCGTTATTTAGTACGAATTGGTGAAATGGTAGAATCCATAAAAATTATTCAACAGGCTCTGGAAGGAATTCCGGGAGGGCCATATGAGAATTTAGAAATCCGTTGCTTTGATAGAGAAAAGGATCCAGAATGGAATGATTTTGAATATCGATTCATTAGTAAAAAGCCGTCTCCGACTTTTGAATTACCGAAACAAGAACTTTATGTGAGAGTTGAAGCCCCAAAGGGAGAATTAGGAATTTTTCTAATAGGGGATCAGAATGGTTTTCCTTGGAGATGGAAAATTCGTCCCCCGGGTTTTATCAATTTGCAAATTCTTCCTCAGTTAGTTAAAAGAATGAAATTGGCTGATATTATGACAATACTAGGTAGCATAGATATCATTATGGGAGAAGTTGATCGTTGAAATGATAATTGATACAACAGAAGTACAAGATATCAATTCTTTTTCCAGATTGGAATCTTTAAAAGAGGTGTATGGAATTATATGGATACTTGTCCCTATTTTGACTCTTGTATTGGGAATCACAATAGGTGTGCTAGTGATTGTATGGTTAGAAAGAGAAATATCCGCAGGGATACAACAGCGTATTGGACCTGAATACGCCGGTCCTTTGGGAGTTCTTCAAGCTCTAGCAGATGGAACAAAACTACTTTTCAAAGAGAATCTTATTCCATCTAGGGGAGATATTCGTTTATTCAGTATTGGACCATCCATATCAGTCATATCAATTCTAGTAAGCTATTCAGTAATTCCTTTTGGCTATAACTTTGTTTTAGCTGATCTCAATATCGGTGTTTTTTTATGGATTGCTATTTCGAGTATTGCTCCCATTGGACTTCTTATGTCAGGATATGGGTCAAATAATAAATATTCCTTTTTGGGTGGTCTACGGGCTGCTGCTCAATCGATTAGTTATGAAATACCATTAACTCTATGTGTGTTATCAATATCTCTACGTGTGATTCGTTGAGACAGAAACTTTTCCATGCTCCTTTCTTTTCGTCTTTATTTCTTTTCTTCTTTATAGGAAATTTATAGGAAAGGGGTAGAAAAAATGGAATAGATATCCTGATTTTTGATTTTCATTATTTTTATTCGGAATTCGGATTGATGAACTAAATCAGATAGTTATATGAGTGAAATAAAACAGCTTCCATTTATTCATTATTCATTGATTTAATATTCTAATATTCTATAATATTCTCTAATTTTAATTATTAATTTAATGAAATTCAAATTCAATATCAATATATTTAGTAATAAAATTAAAAAAAATAGATATATATTTATAGATATATATTTGTATTTTGAATATAGAATATTTATATTTAAGAATATAATAAACTATTTTAATTTAAACTATTTAATATAATATTAATATAAAATTCTTTAAAATTCTTAATATATATTATATATATTATTAATTTAATATATATATATTATTAATATATAATAGAATATATAGATATAGAATTAATATACTATGATTTTAATTTCATTTGAATCTGCAGTCAAAATATTGAGTCTCATTTTCTATGTATAAGAATTAAGTGAAAAAAAGATTATAAACGGAAGAAAGCGTTTACCCCAAAATTGGTTGATTAGTCATCCTGTTTTGAAGCGGGCTCAAAAGACCAACCTTATTGAGTTTTCACTATCGTTTGTATGAATTACCATACATCTATTACCATAAGGGGAGATTGATAAAAAATGCGTGGATGGTTAGAAACACCAAGATACACAAAGGATTAGTAATGGAGATTATGTAAATTCTCCAAAAGAGCATTTCCGCATAATATAAAAAGAATACAAATTGGGGCTTTAAGTTGGTAGAAAAAATCAGGCAGTACTCCCCACAATTCCGATCCAGAGTATGCTCCTATCCACTCATTAAATAAATAACTATCAGAAACGAAATAATCCTTTAATTTTTTTTTAAGTCCCTTTTTGTTTTGCACATAAAAAAAAGAAGAATAGGAACGAAAAAAAAAAACAAAAGAATAGAATACAATAAAAAAAAGAGGGATCCCTTTTGATTCTTTCTTATATCCATATTCATGGAAATACAATTTATGTCATAATTCATAAACTAATGTCGAATTTTTTTTCGTAATCAAAAACGACGGGTTATTGAGAATTCTAAAGGAGTATTTTATTGAATTGAAGAGTTCAATTATTACTCAACAAATTCAAATTATTAAGGGATGAGATCAATTCGGAAGTACCTTTTTTGTATTTATTATTATAACAGACAGAATTCAATTGGTCTAATTCAGGACCGTCCAATGGATTTGAATCCTATCTATCCTAGGGATATATCAAGATAAATAACCGGCCCGGTCCCTTAGATTTATTTATGACCTTCGAGGAGCCGTATGAGGTGAAAATCTCATGTACGGTTCTGTAATAGCGATGGGAACAGTAATGTTATCACCGACTAGGATTATCTAACAGTTTAAGTACAGTTGATATAGTTGACGCGCAATCAAAATATGGTTTTTGGGGATGGAATTTATGGCGTCAACCTATAGGTTTTATCATTTTTCTAATTTCTTCCCTAGCGGAATGTGAAAGATTACCTTTTGATTTACCAGAAGCAGAAGAAGAATTAGTAGCAGGTTATCAAACCGAATATTCGGGTATAAAATTTGGTTTATTTTACGTTGCTTCCTATTTAAACTTATTAGTTTCTTCATTATTTGTAACAGTTCTTTACTTGGGCGGTTGGAATATCTCTATTCCGTACATATTTGTTTCTGAGCTTTTTGAAATAAATAAAACATGTGGAGTTTTTGGAACTACAATTGGTATCTTTATTACATTAGCTAAAACTTATTTGTTCTTGTTCCTTTCTATCACAACAAGATGGACTTTGCCTAGGCTAAGAATGGATCAATTATTAAATCTTGGATGGAAATTTCTTTTACCTATTTCTCTGGGTAATCTATTATTAACAACTTCGTTTCGACTATTTTCACTGTAAAAGATTGATATTCAATATTCATAACTTGTCTCAAACAAGAGAAAGAAACAAAACAAAAATCTTCATAGATATTCACGATATGTTCCTTATGGTAACTGGGTTCATGAATTATGGTCAACAAACAGTACGAGCTGCAAGATACATTGGTCAAAGTTTCATGATTACCTTAGCCCACGCAAATCGTTTACCTGTAACTATTCAATATCCTTATGAAAAATTAATAACATCGGAACGTTTCCGCGGTCGAATCCATTTTGAATTTGATAAGTGCATTGCTTGTGAAGTATGTGTTCGTGTATGTCCTATAGATCTACCCGTTGTTGATTGGAAACTGGAAACTGATATTCGAAAGAAACGATTGCTTAATTACAGTATTGATTTTGGGATCTGTATATTTTGTGGTAACTGCGTTGAGTATTGTCCAACAAATTGTTTATCAATGACTGAAGAATATGAACTTTCGACTTATGATCGTCACGAATTGAATTATAATCAAATTGCTTTGGGCCGTTTACCAATGTCAGTAATTGACGATTATACAATTCGAACAATTCAATTCAAATAAAATTCTGTATTTATATTTAGATTTATATAATTTTATTAATAATATAGTTTATAGTTTCGAAATAGTTTCGAATACTCGTTCGTATAAAGAATTAGATTCGTCCTATAACTGTACCTAGATGAATTCACACTCCTTAGGATTTAATTCAATTAGGAATTTAGTATATAAAATTTTTTCCTGGTCGTATCAATAAGGTCATGAAATTTCAATTTATTTATCTTTTATTTTTCATCTAATGGATTTACCTGAACCGATACATGATTTTCTTTTAATCTTTCTGGGATCAGGTCTTGTATTAGGAAGTCTAGGAGTAGTATTATTTACCAACCCAATTTCTTCTGCCTTTTCGTTGGGACTGGTTCTTGTTTGTATATCTTTATTCTATATTTTATCAAACTCCCATTTTGTAGCTGCAGCACAGCTACTTATTTACGTAGGAGCTATAAACGTTTTAATCATATTTGCTGTGATGTTCATAAATGGTTCAGAATATTACCAAGATTTTCATCTTTGGACCGTTGGGGATGGAGTTACTTTGGTGGTTTGTACAAGTATTTTTGTTTCACTAATAACTACTATTCCAGATATATCATGGTACGGGATTATTTGGACTACAAGATCAAATCAGATTATAGAGCAAGATTTGATAAATAATAGTCAACAAATTGGAATTCATTTATCAACAGATTTTTTTCTTCCATTTGAACTCATTTCAATAATTCTTTTAGCTGCTTTGATAGGTGCAATTGTCGTGGCTCGCCAGTAAGAATAGAACTAGTAATATCAATCTAAATTCCATTTTGTTCTATTTATTTTATCTCCATTTCCTTTGAATTTTACATGTGAATGGGAAAGTGAAAGATTGTTTATGTTTAAAAGAATCTTATTATTCGACTTATTACCAATATCTTCTTTTTGTCTGTACTTGTTATATTCTCTAGTCAATCGAATCTGTTGAAGTGTTGTTCATATTGAAATGAATCAAAATTGATAAGGAGTTGGTCAATGATGCTCGAACATGTACTTGTTTTGAGTGCCTATTTATTTTCTATCGGTATCTACGGATTGATCACAAGCCGAAATATGGTTAGAGCCCTTATGTGTCTTGAACTTATACTGAATGCGGTTAATATAAATTTCGTAGCTTTTTCTGATTTTTTTGATAGTCGCCAATTAAAAGGAAATATTTTTTCCATTTTTGTTATAGCTATCGCAGCCGCTGAAGCAGCTATTGGACCGGCTATTGTTTCGTCAATTTATCGTAACAGAAAATCAACTCGTATCAATCAATCGAATTTGTTGAATAAATAGTATTAATTAGAAAAATTGGAATTTCGAATATTGAAATTCGAATATTTATCAATTCAAATTCGCATGTATGATAACGTATGATCATGTTTGCGAAAACGTAAGAAATCAAAGTATCTTGGCCCTCTGTTATGAATTGATCCAGAGGTAGATTGATTAGAAAAATTCTGGTAAATCATTGATTCATCTGGTGTCGAAATATATGATTCATTTACAAGTTTACTAGATCGAAAATTGCTGATGTTCAAAAATTAATAGAGCCAATGTCTCATTCAGTAAAGATTTATGATACATGTATAGGATGTACTCAATGTGTCCGAGCCTGCCCCACAGATGTATTAGAAATGATACCTTGGGACGGATGTAAAGCTAAGCAAATAGCTTCTGCTCCAAGAACAGAGGACTGTGTTGGTTGTAAGAGGTGTGAATCCGCCTGTCCGACAGATTTCTTGAGTGTTCGAGTTTATTTATGGCATGAAACAACTCGAAGCATGGGTCTAGCTTATTGATACGTTTCAAAAAACCACATACGAATACCTTTTTTTTACTGACAAAAACCCGTGCTCAAAGTGGAAAAGATTTTTTTTTCCATTTTGAGCACGGGTTTTTCTGGCCCAAGTGTATCTTATTTTTACCACGAATTTTTTTCCTTGGTTAACAATAGTTGTAGTTTTCCCAATATCCGCGGGTTCCTTAATCTTCTTATTTCCCCATAGAGGAAATAAGGTAATTAGGTGGTATACTATTTTGATATGCTTAATGAATCTCCTTATAACAACCTATGCATTCTGTTATCATTTCCAATTGGACGATCCATTAATCCAGTTGACGGAGAATTATAAATGGATCCAATTTTTTGATTTTTACTGGAGATTCGGAATAGATGGACTCTCTATAGGCCCTATTTTACTGACGGGATTTATCACCACTTTAGCTACTTTAGCGGCTCAACCGGTTACTCGGGAATCCCGATTATTCCATTTCCTGATGTTAGCAATGTATAGCGGTCAAATAGGATCATTTTCTTCTCAAGACATTTTACTTTTTTTCATCATGTGGGAATTAGAATTAATTCCTGTTTATCTACTTTTATCCATGTGGGGTGGAAAGAAACGTTTGTATTCGGCTACAAAGTTTATTTTGTATACTGCGGGAAGTTCCATTTTTTTATTAATGGGAGTTCTCGGTATCGGTTTATATGGTTCGAATGAACCAACATTAAATTTTGAAACATCAGCTAATCAGTCGTATCCTGTGGCACTGGAAATAATATTCTATATTGGATTTCTTATTGCTTTTGCTGTCAAATCGCCGATTATACCCTTACATACATGGTTACCAGACACCCACGGAGAAGCACATTACAGTACTTGTATGCTTTTAGCCGGAATCTTATTAAAAATGGGAGCGTATGGATTGGTTCGAATTAATATGGAATTATTACCCCACGCTCATTCTCTATTTT